GTCGATCAGTCTCAATTTCACTACAGGATTTGCGAATGAATGCAGGGCCACCTCGAATGGCGTGAGCCGCATGCGGGGAGACCCGCACGTACGGTTTTTAGGGGGATCTGGCCGAAAGACCGGCCGGCGCCCACCCGACTAGAGGGACTGAGAAATTAATAGAATACAAAACTTATCTTCAAGCTTTACCTTATTCTGATCGTTCAGAGGGCGATCGCGGAGTCACTGAATGAAGTCCTCCGTTTCTTTCGGAGGTGCTGACCCGCAGCGAGGCAGAGATGACTAAGTGACATATGGAATATGGCGACGACAACAGCATGTCGTAGAAGGAGATAACTGGTGGAGCCAACGACCCACTAAGACTAACGTATCTACAACTACATCCCCGAGCGGCAGTCAAACGGGGGCGTGAATGCGAGATGCCAGCGGAATGATCGGCCGGACAGAGGCTAGGGCTGCTTCCTTCCCACCGCGTCCTTCCTTGTGTGTCGGAGATACAAAGCGAGTGCACCGGAAAAGAATGGGAACTGGGTCGATCTATTCTATGGCGAAGCATCCGAAGCATAACTGCACACTCACACGATCTTTGCCGAGATATAGGAGCATTCGGTGGAACCGGTGAACTACACTTGCTTCTGGATGGATGTGTGGGACAGAGGGCTCGTGGTACCTGCAGCCCACCCTTCCTCCTCCGCTTTGATAACCGTGTGAACGGAGAGTGGGCAGAAGGGAAGGAGGTCCTCATACGGAGTCGCACACTTACTTGAGCAGTGCGGGAGACTGGGGAATGGGTCGAGTAAACTCCCCTGGGCCGGATAAATAAATCACAGACGAAGTCAGCCTTTTCTTTTTATTGGTTTTTTTTTATTGGAAAGGAGGGCGCATGGGTATGTTATCGAAAGGGAAGGCAGAGGTAGTACTTCGAATGGCGAAGAGAGGCGGCTCGGCAGGGAAGGAATGGGAAATCGTCAAGGATGACTTCTTTGTTGGCGAAACGAGGGGGGGGGAAACCACGCCAGTGATTCTCTGAGCCGGTCTGGATTTCCAACGCCTCGGGAAACTGGTCGAGATAGATGACAGCACCTTTTTCCCCTCTTCCTTACCGGGAGGGCAATCTTATGGCCTTCACCTCCCGCCCGGCCCGGAAATATAACCCTGCCCCCCCTATTCGGGGCCGGGTGGCCTCGCCCCACAAGCACCCAACCTTCCTTTTTTTGCTCTTCCTTCGGTTTGGCTCCACGAACGCGCCACCTAGGAGCCCTACTCATATTCGGCGCTACTTCAATTCAAGCGCAAGCCCCCCCACTTTGACTATACGCAAAGTGCCAAAGTGGGGAACGAGACGCTTTCCTTCTAGGTTAGGTTTATGGATGGATTCAGTCAGCGTCACGACAGAATCAAAAGGAAGGAGTGGCACTTTGGTTACCGGCGAACGCTTCCAAAGGCGACCCCCATTCATACAAGTAGGGGAAAGGAGAAGTGCGCTCCCCACCTTATTCAGTCTTGAATAAGGCAGGCCCCCAGCATGGAAGTCGCTTGTTGCCTAGTTCTGGCTTGAAAGTACAACGTAGAGTAGGCTTTGCAGTTTCCTAGATTGAAGTAGCCTTTCGTCGCCCTACCCTAAGAGAGAAGTCACTATCAAACAGCTCGCCCTACTGAAGTACCAAAGGTGCGCTCCGCCCGGTGACTTAGAAATGGGTTTGCGACTGAAGGAAGTAGGGCTCCTATTGAAACGCTTTCCCTCCCTCAAAAGGCGGACCAGCTTTCAATACTAGTTGTTACGTTACGCTGCCATTTTTCCAATATCATTGAATAGCATGGCCTGGGGCTAAGGTAACTCAAGTGGGAGAGCCGTGTTATGGGTAACCTTATTGCACGGTTCAGAGAGCACTTGTGTATGTGATGCAAGTGAACGTGTACAAAAAAGCTGTCGTAAAGTTTCGTTGTTCGTTCCGTCGTCGACCCTATCTATGTTTCTACGATGGCCCAAGAACACGCTCATTCTTCAGCCGTAGAGAGACTTTTGAATTGCGAGGTACCATTACGAGCTCAATATATACGAGTGTCATTCCGTGAAATAACTCGAATTTCAAATCATTCACTTGCTTCAACTACTCATGCTATGGATGTGGGAGCATCAACTCCGTCCCTGTGGGCTTCTGAGGAGCGGGAGAAATTGTTGGAATTCCATGAAAGAGTCTCGGGAGCCAGGATGCATGCCAGTTTCATACGACCAGGTGGAGTGGCACAAGATCTGCCTCTTGGCTCATGTCGAGATATTGATTCCTCCACACAACAATTTGCTTCTCGTATCGACGAATCAGAAGAGATGTCAACCGGCAACCGTATCTGGAAACAACGATTAGTGGATATTGGTACTGTCACTGCACAGCAAGCAAAGGATTGGGGATTCAGTGGTGTAATGTTAAGAGGTCGTGCGACATGAAGACATTGATAGCAATATGGGGGAAGTTCCCATCAGGCAACAACGGTTCTGCCT